TTCAGAAGTAATTCGCGGGATTATGCACTCTTTCCTAGTTATAGTGCCGCTGGGTGAATCCAGCCTATTCTTGAAATGAACAACTCACACACACTCCCTTTCCAAAAAAGATCAATACACCGAAAACTACACTTAGATTTATTGGATTTGTTGCTAAAATATCGGTATTAAACCCGAAACTCCCGGCGGATGGCCAGTGACCCAAGTAAACGAAAGAATCGGTTAAATTGTTCATATAATCTCCTCTTCTAGCTAAACTATAAAAAAAGAACTCTGTCCTTTTTTTTTTTATTCTTTTTATTGAAAATAAAAAGAAATTTGAATTTAATAATTTAATTTACCTATTTGGATCTTTGTAAACAGAATAAAAAACCTATTCTCTTTACAAATGTATTTTCCAAAATTTTTAATTTTCAATAATAATAATGAGACTTAATTAGAATTAAGCTAGAATTTGAGACCAAGTTTTATGTCAAGTTCAAAAAACCTAAACCTCCTTTTTCCGCAACACTCCTTAAAAAAAACTTTCTATTAAACTAAAAGAATAAGGGGAAGGAAGAAAGCGAATCGATGTGCTAATTCCCCATCCTCAAATTAGTCCTTCCCAAGGATTGTTGTCTCAATGAATAATTGTAGGAGTTAAATCTTGATAGAATGAAAAAAACTACGAAAAAAATCCAGAATTTTGTGATTTCTAGGATTAAACAAAAGGATTCGCAAATAAAAGCGCTAATGCTACAACCAGGCCATAAATTGTTAAAGCTTCCATAAAAGCCAAACTAAGCAATAAAGTACCTCGTATTTTTCCTTCTGCCTCAGGTTGTCTCGCGATACCTTCGACAGCTTGACCCGCAGCTGTACCTTGACCAACTCCAGGTCCAATAGAAGCAAGCCCAACAGCCAACCCAGCAGCAATAACCGAAGCAGCAGAAATCAGTGGATTCATGATAAGTTCCTCACACCAAAATAAAGAAATAGTTAATGATACAATCATCCAATGACTTAGGACGTAATTCTAATTTAAGTAATCGCTAAGATTAATCCAGCCAAAATAACCAAAAACTTGAATTGAAATAATATAAGAAAAGTATTGAATCATAAGAATTGCTTTGATAGTAGTTCCTATCCACGGGATTTTTTTTAATTCATAATATATATATACGACTTTGTTATGCCATTTCTTTTTTGTGAACCATTCTTTGAATTCTTCGTTTTTTTTTTATGGTTTTTTCAGCCAATTCACAGATAAAAAGGAAGAACTTCTAATCGAATCCCTATCTAAATTGAAATTCACAAAAGTAGTAGGGCAGATTCAGATTATATAGATCTTTAACTCATATATACCTAGTCAATATCAAATATCACATATACAAGTGTTTCTTACATAACGTAAACCAACTATTCTATAATTGGGCTAACCTAAAATATTTGAAAAAAAAAAATAGTTAATGATGACCTTCCATAGATTCACCTATATAAGCTGCAGCTAAAGTGGCAAAAATGAGAGCTTGAATCCCGCTTGTAAATAATCCCAGGAACATGACAGGTATAGGAACCACTAAAGGTACTAAAGAAACAAGAACAACAACAACTAATTCATCGGCTAATATATTTCCGAAAAGTCGAAAACTAAGTGATAGGGGTTTTGTAAAATCTTCTAAGATGTTAATGGGTAAAAGAATTGGAGTTGGTTGAATGTATTTACTGAAATACCCTAATCCTTTTTTGCTAAGACCCGCATAAAAATAGGCTACTGATGTGAGTAAAGCTAAAGCAACCGTCGTATTTATATCATTCGTTGGTGCTGCTAACTCCCCTTGAGGTAACTGGATAATTTTCCACGGTAAAAGGGCTCCTGACCAGTTAGAAACAAAAATAAATAAAAACAGGGTTCCAATAAAGGGAACCCATGAACCATATTCTTCTCCAATCTGGGTTTTACTCACGTCTCGAATGAATTCAAGGACAAATTCAAAGAAATTTTGGCCGTCAGTTGGAATGGTTTGTGGATTGCGAATCGCTAGAACTGCGGAACCTAATAAGATAGCAATTACAACCCAAGAAGTAATAAGGACTTGGGCATGGACCTGGAACCCCCCTATTTGCCAATAGAAATGTTGGCCTACTTCTACACCAGATATCTCATATAACCCTTCTTTTATTAGTGTGTTGATGGAACATGATAAAACATTCATATTGCCCTCTGACAGAAATAAGAACTTTAAATTATTTTGATTCAAGATCCCCCCTTTCTTTTTACTTAATTTACTTTAATTTTATATTTTAGTTTTGGATACCAACTAAACTAATCACACAATATCACTAGTTTTTTCTCTCTTTTTCTTTTGTACAATTCAGGAGTAGTAACCGATTTTTTAAATCGAAATACAGGGAGCCCCTCCCTCAAAAAAAAAAAATGGATTTATTTATCTTATTATTAATCAAGAATTTTGTATATAGCTAGAACGACCCTCACAAATTGCGAATACTAATTTGTTAAGAATGAATCGAATTGAAGCTATAGCGTCATCATTTGCTGGAATAGAAATATCCGCGAGATCGGGATTACAATTTGTATCGATTAAAGAAATGGTTGGAATTCCCAAAGTTATACATTCTCTAAGAGCCGTATATTCTTCTTGCTGATCGATGATGATTACAATATCAGGCAATCCCGTCATATATTTAATCCCGCCTAGATATGTTTCCAAGCGAGATAATTGTCTCTTCAACACAGCTGCATCCCTTTTCGGAAGACGGTTGAATCCCTCTGTCTTTTGTTCAGTTCTCAAGTCCCTAAACTTATGAAGTCTTTTTTCTGTAGTGGACCAATTTGTTAACATGCCGCCGAGCCATTTTTTATTAACATAATGACACCGAGCCCGTATTGCAGCCCGCGACACTAAATCAGCTGCTTTATTTTTTGTCCCAACAATTAAGAATTGTTTTCCCCTACTTGCTGCATCAAAAACTAAATCACAAGCTTCTGATAAAAAACGAGCAGTTCTAGTCAGATTTATAATATGAATACCTTTACGCTTTGCAGAAATATAAGGTGCCATTCTAGGATTCCATTTCCTCGTACCATGTCCAAAATGAACTCCTGCTCTCATCATCTCTTCCAAATCGATGTTCCAATATCTTTTTGTCATTTCTTTTCACACTTAAAAGGGGGGGTACCCAAAACTAAAATAAAAATTTGTTCCGATGGAACCTTCTCTTGTACCGGGGATGGCCATTTATGCATGAACCAAGTCATTTTTTTGTATTCATTATTATCTTTATTAGTGAAATTACCAAATCAAATGACTACAGCAAACAACAAAAAATGAAATTCAAAATAGGAATCCGCTATTAGAAATCATTAAATCCTAGAAAAGTCAGATTTTCAAATAGAAGAATCACAAAATTCCCTGTGGTAGAATAAAATATCTCTCATATCTCCCTCGAATAAAGAGAAATTCTTTGTTTTTTTTTCCAAAAGAATGTTGGTATGTTGCCGTGAACAATGCACCACTCCTATGTTGAATCCGGTCCCGGCGGGGATCACCCCCCCTAGAACAACATTTTCTTTAAGGCCTTTCAACCAATCGATACGACCCCGAAGAGCAGCTTTTGCTAAAACTCGCGCAGTTTCTTGAAAACTTGCTTCGGATATAAAACTTTGAGTATTCAAAGATGCTCGAGTTATTCCTAAGAAAACGGCTCGATAACAGATTGCTTCCTCTAAAGCACGCCCCGTTCGTTCTGCTCGTAACAATCCAATAAGTTCTCCCGGTAAAAAAACATTAGACATTCCCTCTTCGGAAATCAAAACTTTTGATGTTATTTGACGTACAATAATTTCGATATGCCTATTATGAATCTGCACCCCCTGGGATCGATAAACCTTTTGAATCTTATTAACCAAAGAAATACGACTTTGCACTATAGTTAGCTCAGCACCAATCAAGAATCCCCAAGGAATTCCAAGAATTCTTGTTATACACTTGTTCCAACCCTTAATCCGCTTTTCTAAGTTCAGCGATATTGACTCAATCGAGCGGACTTCTAAGACTTGTTCTACTTTTGGAAGACCTTGTGTTATATCACCGGATCTCGATTTTTCATATATAAATGTCACTAATGTATCCCCTTCGTAAAGAATTTCTCTGTAATGCCCATGAACTTTTGCTCCAGGAGTAGCCAAATAGGGCTTAGCGGATCTTATTACTACAGAATCCCTTTGAACAATTAAAACTTGACCCGATTTTAGGTGTGGTTCTTTTTTGGCTATACATAAATTTTCACAAAAAAATTGTCCAAGACTAATTATTGTGGACGTTTCCTCACAATAATTATGATGATAATTTTGATGAAGAAAATACCACTTCAATTTGAATGGATTCAAAACAACGTTACTGTATGGATCGAGATTAAAAATTCTTCCGTTTTCATCGATTAAATAAGAGTTAATTACTTGACAAATATATTTTAAGTTATCAAGTTGCAAATATTTAATTACAGAGATCTGATTATAAGTTAGTAAAGGCAAAAACGAATAAAAATTCGAAATTTGAGTGGCTGTTCCTAAGGAGCCCGACGAATTTTTAATTGTAATTAGAGGATTTTTTTTTATTGATTGGTTTATCACATTGTGATATTTTACATGATTAAATGGACCCATTCTAAAACAATTAGATGATGATAAAATTAACAAAGATTGGGATTCCTTATTTCTATTTAAGAACATACGAATAGTTCCGTGATTGTGTCTAAGTGATTGTTGAAGAATGCCAGCCTTGGGAGAAATCGAATAAAACGGATTCTTGTGATCTGCAGAGATCAATCCCGAATCTGGCGAATTATTCCTTTTTCTTATATACGAAATATGGGATTTCACTAAGCCAATTCTTATGAAATCTCGAATCAAACCCTTTGTACTTACTTCAACAAAGAAAGCACGGACCTCCTCGCGGGAAGAATTTTTGTTGTCTTGGTCCCAATTCAAGACTAAACAA